CTAATGCCACAACCAGTCCGTAAATTGTTAAAGCTTCCATAAAAGCTAGACTAAGCAATAAAGTACCTCGTATTTTACCCTCTGCTTCTGGTTGTCTCGCAATACCCTCTACAGCTTGGCCTGCAGCAGTACCTTGACCAACTCCGGGTCCAATAGAAGCAAGTCCTACAGCCAATCCAGCAGCAATAACGGAAGCGGCAGAAATCAGTGGATTCATGGTAAGTTCCTCGCACAAAAAAAAAAAAAAATGGTTAATGATACAATCAACCAATGAATTATTACTTAATTTTATCATTAAGTTTGATCATTAAGATCTATTGGGTCGGAGTAACTAAAAACTAATGATAATATTACTGAATCGTCAGAACTACTTCGATATCTCGTTTTTTGTTTCTACCCATGATGAAGTTTTTGTAAATCCATATACATACGGCTCTAGTTATTGCATTTCTTTCTTTCCAACCATTCTTTCATTCCATCCTTCGTTCTTTACTCTTCTATATCCTTGAGTTCATCTGTTTTTTCATCCAATCCACAATCACAAATGAAACAGAAGAAAGGACTTGACTTATCTTGTAATCCATCTAATCTAAATGCAGTAAACTGCAATCAAATCAATATATGCAATCATCAATATATGCAATCATCAATATATGCAATGGATATCAATATGATCGATATCAACGATATCAATATATCAATATAACGATATCAATATGTATATCAATACATATATATATATTTTTTTTATTTATTTTGCTATATATATTGCTATCTATATATATTGCTATATATATTACATATATATAGCATATAGTTAGATATATATATAGTTAGTTAGTATATAGGTAAGGCATAAGGACTTCTATTTATATATAGATAGGACTATATAACTAGTGAATATCTAATATTACATATACATATTACATATACATTTCTTTCTTCCATAACGTAAACTGGCCACATTTTATATTGAATCGGATTATAGAATCATTCCTCGAAACCCACACAAAAAGCGGCTAGACTTATAGACATTACATACATCTAGTGTGACCTCCCCAACCCATCCCTTTTTTTTTTTACAATTCCGTAATATCGTTCATCTTCTCTCCTACGACTCTAGGTCATATATTCATACGTATTTATATCTATTATGTTCTCCAACCAAGCAGATTATCTTGAACCATGCATGAATTGGGATAAGCTAAAAAAAAAAAGACTATTTCGAAAACTAGTCAATGATGACCCTCCATGGATTCACCTATATAAGCCGCGGCTAACGTTGCAAAAATAAGAGCTTGAATACCACTTGTAAATAATCCAAGAAACATGACAGGTATAGGAACTACTGAAGGGACTAAAGAAACAAGAACAACAACTACTAATTCATCAGCCAATATATTCCCGAAAAGTCGAAAACTAAGAGATAAGGGTTTTGTGAAATCTTCTAGGATGTTAATTGGTAAAAGTATTGGAGTTGGTTTGATGTATTTCTCGAAATAACCCAACCCTTTTTTGGTAAGACCTGCATAAAAATATGCCACTGACGTGGGTAAAGCTAAAGCAACAGTAGTATTTATATCATTCGTGGGCGCAGCTAACTCCCCATGAGGTAACTGTATGATTTTCCAAGGTAAAAGGGCACCTGACCAATTAGAAACAAAAATAAATAGGAACATAGTTCCAATAAAAGGAACCCAAGGTCCATATTCTTCTCCAATCTGGGTTTTGCTCAAGTCTCGAATAAATTCAAGGACATATTCAAAGAAATTCTGACCGTCGGTCGGAATGGTTTGTGGATTCCGAACAGCTATGATGGCTGAACCTAACAAGATAGCAATTACGACCCAAGAAGTGATAAGTACTTGGGCATGGATTTGTAAACCTCCTATTTGCCAATAGAAATGTTGGCCTACTTCTACACCCGATATATCGTATAACCCCTTGAGTGTTTTAATGTAACATGGTATAACATTCATATTGTCCTCTGATAGAAATTGAACTTCAAAAAAGGAATTAGTTTGATTCAACCATTTCTTTCTCAACTCACCAACTTGAATCATTAATCATATATTTAGGATACCAAGAAATCACATAACATCATAATATATATCAATATCCCCAGTTCTTTTTTTTTCTATTTTTAAAAATTCAAAAAAAAGTAACCGATCCAATAAATCTATGGAGTTGCCCAATAATTAACATTAACTAATTTTATTATTCTTAATCTTAATCATAATCAACGATTTCTTATATAGCTAGAACGACCTTCACAAATTGCGGATACTAATTTGTTAAGAATCAATCGAATTGAAGCTATAGCGTCATCGTTGGCTGGAATCGAAATATCTGCAAGATCTGGGTCACAATTTGTATCGATTAAACAAATCGTTGGAATCCCCAAAATGGCACATTCTCGAAGAGCCGTATATTCTTCTTGCTGATCAACGATGATCACAATATCAGGCAATCCCGTCATATATTTGATCCCACCGAGATATGTTTGCAAGGTAGATAATTTTCTCTTCAACATTGCTGCATCTCTTTTGGGGAGACGGTTGAGTTTCCCCATCTTTTCTTCTGCTCTTAAGTCCCTGAACTTATAAAGTCTCGTTTCCGTAGTGGACCAATTCGTTAACATACCACCGAGCCATTTTTGATTAATAAAATGAGACCGAGCCCTTATTGCAGCTGATGCTACTGAATCCGATGCTTTATTTTTGGTACCGACGATTAAGAAGTTTTTTCCCCTACTTGCTGCATCAAAAACTAAATCACAGGCTTCTGATAAAAAACGAGCAGTTCTAGCGAGATTTGTAATATGAATACCTTTACGCTTTGCAGAAATGTAAGGGGCCATTCTAGGATTCCATTTCTTAGTACCATGACCAAAATGAACTCCTGCTTCCATCATCTCTTCCAAATTGATGTTCCAATATCTTCTTGTCATTTTTTCCCACACTTCCTTTTTGTTTTTTCTTTTTCGTATTATTAACAAAGAGACGAGGTACCTTGAAATAAATAATTGTTCCGATGGAACCTTCTACCGGGGATTGACCATTGATACACGGCACAAACCATAATTTTTTTTAATTACTTATTTTATTTATTACCAAATCAATAATCAGACCAGTATAGTTAAAAGATAGTTAAAGTGAAAATGAACCCGCTCTTAGGAATCATTAAATCGCATAAATGATTGTTCTGATGTCTCATGTAAATTTGTCTCATGGAAATTGTTTGTCGCGTAAGAACAAAATAATTCTCTATGGTGTAACAAAATATCTCTCATTTCCAACTCGAATAGATTTTTTCTTTTGATTTCCAAATAAATGTTTTTGTCTTGCCTTGAACGGTGCACAAATTTTTGGAATCCGGTACCAACAGGTATAATCCCCCCCAGAACAACGTTCTCTTTCAGGCCTTTCAACCAATCAATACGACCTCGTAGAGCAGCTTTTGCTAAAACTCGAGCGGTTTCTTGAAAACTTGCTTCGGATATGAAACTTTGAGTATTCAGAGACGCTCTTGTTATTCCCAATGAGATTGCCCGATAACAGATTGATTCGTCCAAAGCGCGCCCTGCTCGTTCCGCTCGCAACAATCCGATTAATTCTCCAGGCGAAAAAACATTAGACATTCCATCTTCTGAAACCAACACTTTTGATGTTACTTGACGTACAATAATCTCTATATGTCTATTATGGATCTGTACCCCCTGGGATCGATAAACCTTTTGGATCTTATTAACCAAAGAGATACGACTTTGGGCTATGGTTAGCTCAGCTCCAATCAAAAACCCCCAGGGGATCCCAAGAATTCTTGGTATACGCTCGTTCCAACCTTCAACTCTCCTTTCGAGGTTCATCGATATTGAATCAATCGAACGCACTTCTAAGATTTGTTCTACTTTTGGAAGACCTTGCGTTATGTCACCAGATCTCGATTTTTCATATATAAATGTAACTAATGTATCTCCTTCGTAAAGGATTTTCCCATAATGACCATGAACAGTTGCTCCAGGAGTAGCCAAATAAGACTTAGCCGATCTTATAACTAAAAAGTCGACATTAACAATTAAAATTTGACCAGATTTTTTTACGTGTGGTTCGTATTTAAATAGACATACATTTTCACAAATAAATTGTCCAAGGCTAATTTTGATCGATGTCTCTTCACAATAATCATGATGGAGAAAGCACCAATTCAAATGGAATGGGTTCAAAACGATGTTACTGCATAGATCGGGATTATAAATCCTCCTATTTTCATCTATTAAACAGTATTTAAGTACTTGAAGTACTTGGAAAATCTGTTTCAAATTGTCAAGTAGCAAATATTTCTTTAACACGATCTGATTATGAGTTATTAAATGGTAAGATGAATAAAAATTCGATATTTTAGGTACAATAGCGCCTAAGGGACCTAAATAATCCCTAATTGGAATTAGGGGATCCGATTCTTTTGTCACATTGTTATATTTCGAACTATTGAATGGACCAATTCGAGAACAATTGGATGATGACAAAATTAGCAAAGATTGGCATTCCTTATTTCGATTCAACAACATACCAATAGTTCCTTGATGTTGGCTAAGTGATTGAATCTTCGCCTTGGAATAAAAAGGATTGATATTGGTGCAATCTAATCCATTATCGGGAATCAATCCGGAACTTGCCCTATCATACCTTTTTCCGGTATACGAAATAGTGGACTTGACTAACTCAATTCTTATGAAATCGCGAATTAGATCATTTGCCCTTACCTCAACAAAGGAAGCATGAACCTCTTCTATAGAACCATTTTGTTCTTGGTCCCAATTCAATACTAAGCAAGTCCGAACTAATTGAATACTTGTGTGATAAATTCCTCGAATTGACTTGCCATTTCCATAAAGGATATAATTGACAACTCTAAATTGGACATTATCCTTTTCCTGCAAGATATCACGAGGGAAAAGTGTTGCTAAATTTATCCCATCGGATATTTCATATGTGACT